CTGACGACCATGCTACACACGTAGGTCTGCTTTGAGAAAGTCCTACTTCTCCTCTTATGCTTCGGTTCTATCTCTTGAGAATGGTTCCACCCTGGGAAGAAAGACCTTCTGTGCTCCTATTCCGCTGGTATCGTGAGTAAACTGCCTCTTCTTTCCTTTCCCAGTCGAGTTAGCTCGCTTCCTTTTCTTGAGCTATAGCCCCATCGTAACTTCCCCCGAAGAGAAATCTTGGTTTCCAGTCTTTCTGTCCTCTCTAAAAGAAAGAGCAGCTCCAGGTGGGGAACTAGTAGACCCAGCAGATGGATGTTGACTCACTCCAAGAGGAAGACTTATAGGCAGACTGGAGCTTCCTTCAAGGGCTGAACTACGTCCACTACCATCTCTAGAAGAGCTAAAGGCAAAAGTCGGGCGTGCAAACTCCAATTCACGAAAACAGGAGGCCCGTGTAAGATTCGCGAGTTAGCAGAAATGTTATTCGTTCCATCAAGGGATCATAAAGTAGCTAAGCTAAGGGATCATGAAATAGCTTCATATGGCATTGCGGGGTATGGTATAAAGAGGCTGGTATAGGGCATAAGCTTTGTTCCCGAGCCAAATCGTCATCTTTCTCCGTAAGCAGCTTTAGAGCTGGCATTCACAAGTCCTAATAATTTTATGTTATGTAATGTCGTTGCGAAAGTTCAGTTCAAGCCCTCACTTGAATCTCCTTCCTCTTTTGCCTACCCTTTCTGTCTTTAAATAGATCGATTTCTGTCTTTTTGTCATCTGGTATCGCTCTAATAGGTCTAAGCTGTCTTGTTCAAGCATTGGCAATACGTCCACGAATACGGATTCCCTCCTTTAGAAAGAGTTGCCCTGCCCCTCCCGGTCTCCGGTCATCTGTCTTTCAAGGTCTGTCCTTTGCTTCTTTCCCATCCTTTGTCGTAAAGGGTATCCACTGAAGCAACAGTCGTAATCGGTCTTTCCTGTATTCAGAACTGGGTAAACTAAACCTCTTTTCGATAGTGAAAAGCTTTTGAAAGCTCTCGACTCGAATAGGGGCACTAAACGTGCGATAAAATGCTTCTTTTTAATTTACTAGGAGTTAATTAATTCCACTATAGCAAAGTATCTAGAGCAGCGAATCCCTTATTATCTCCTCTTTCTGCAGGAATCTGTCCAACCTCTATCGGTCTCTCCTGTCGCAATTAGTATTGGTATTCCTTCCTGTTCCCCCGTTGAATCGGTCGGTCTAGGGATAGGTTGGCAAGCAGTTAATCGATATCTGTAATTAGTTCCCCTTCCTTAATCGGTCTTATGGGTCAGAGTACTTGAGCCTTGAAAATGGATCTCAAATAGCCTTTCTTTTGTAGTAAGCCTATTGCTCGTACCGCTCCTCTAGTTCAAGTAGTTAAAGAGTTAAGCTAATTTAGTGAATCGATTTCAGTATGAAACTCTTCCCCTTGCTTCTTTGAAATTGAGTGCAGCATAAGCGCATTGGTCACATAGGCTTGAAAGTACCCGCTCGTGTCCTATTCAGTCAATTCCTTGTTTAGTCTTTTTTTTTGTAAAAGTATCGATGATTGGCCCTGTGTGCGAATCTCGTAGCCTCTTCTGTCCATTCCTATAGAGTGAAATGTGGCCTGGCTTCTTTCATCGGTGGAATCTGCCCCCCAACCCTTCCCTCTTCTGCTAGCCCTTCCCGGTCAACCGCGGAAAACCTTCTCAATTCAATTGCCAATTTTTGAACCTATCTCGCGTTTTCAAGCCCTCTTATGGGTCTTTGTACTAGTTCTGCTTTCACATGCTCTTCTCTTTAACTTGCCCTGATCTGCCGTCCAATCCATATCCATATACATTCATTCTACTCGGTAAATATGGCAACGCTGGCTCTCTGCCCGCCTCTCTATTATTGATAGGCGTGCTGAAAGAGAATCGTGAGAAGTTGACTTATTATTAAAAAAAGTACTAACTATCCATTTATCTGAGTTATTTAAAAATAAGGTAAAGGAATGAAAATGACCTTTATCTATCGTTAATGCTTACGATGCCCAATACTATAGGGGTCTATCAGAAGGTTATCCCGTACGGTTGTTTTCAAAAAGTAGTGCCATTGTCAGTAGATAGTCATCCTTGGATGCTGCATTTGTTAGGAGAAAAGTCCAGTGCGCTTGACTTGACAAGATCGCCTTCCTCGGGCAGAAGGTAGAAAGTCCTTCTATTGATGATAAGTAAGTTTTCCCGTGGCATACTGATAGATCTCCGATCGACATAAAGAGATGGATTTCCGGGAATTGAGAAAGTTTATCTTAATGGCTAAATAAAATAGAAAGAATAGGTGTATCCAGTTAATCGATATCAGGAATTAGTTTCCAATTCAAGATCGATATCTAGATGAAGAGGGGAACCCCCTTGCAAAGGCAAAGGCCGATGCAGAGGAAAAGGAAGGAGCTATCGGCTGCATGCTCTAGTTATGAATCGGAGATTCTTCAACTATGGTCTCAAACAAGCGAGAAAATCT